AATGAATTGCCTGAAAAAGGATTACCTTGATAGGGTAAAACATGTAATTTTAATAATTACATTCATTAAAAAAAATAAAAATTATATTTAATAGAATTAAACTATCTCCAAAAGAATCAAAATCTTTTATGCTCCATACACCAAAATATAAATTGTAAAAAAAAGATAAGCTAACTAAGCTTCTAGGTTCATACCCTATATATAAAGGTTATAATCCTTTTCTTTTTAATTTTAAAAAATTCATATAAAATGTTATTTTTATCTACGTTATTTTTGGGGACAATGATTAGAATTTGTTCTTCATCGTGGTTTAGAGTTTGAATAGGATTAGAAATTAATTTATTGTCTTTTATCCCCTTGACAATAAAATTAAATAATTTATTTTCTTCCGAAGCCTCTTTGAAATACTTTTTAACCCAAGCCCTAGCCTCAAGAATGCTTTTATTTTCTATTATTCTATTTTCTTTTTTAATTGAATGAAAAATAATAACAAATTTTAATTCTAAAATTAATATCATTTTAGCTTCTTCCTTGATAATAAAGACAGGAATAGCCCCTTTTCATTTCTGATTTCCTATTGTGATAGAGGGGCTAAATTGAATTAATAATATTATTCTAATAACTTGACAAAAAATTGCCCCAATTATTCTTCTTTCTTTTTGTCTAAATAGCTATTTTTTTTATTTTGCTATTATCATATCTGTCACTTTTGGCTCTTTTGGCGGTCTTAATCAAACTTCATTGCGTAAATTAATAGCTTTTTCTTCTATTAATCACCTAGGCTGAATAGTAGCCGGAATTTTAAGCAATCAAAATATTTGAAAAATTTATTTTATTTTTTATTGTTTTCTATCTATTGTAATTATTTTCCTTTTTAATAGATTAAAAGTTTTCAATTTAAATCAAATTTTTTCATCCTTTAATTTTAAATTTTTAATAAAAACAGTCATTTTTATTCCCTTACTCTCTTTAGGGGGGCTACCCCCATTTCTTGGATTTTTTCCCAAATGATTAGTTATTGATTTATTGATAAATTTAAATATATTTTTTCTTTTAATCTTAATAGTTAATTTAACCTTTATTACCTTATATTTTTATCTACGAATTTCTTATTCAGCTTTTTTACTGAACCATAATGAAATAAATTGAAATTTTACATACTACTTTAATAGAAAAAAAAAATTAATTTTTTCTTTTTTTTTATTTATCTCTATTTTTGGGCTTTTATTTATTAATCTATTTTTTATTTTTATTTAAAACTTTAAGTTAAAAAAACTAATAGCCTTCAAAGTTATAAATAAAAGAATTATCTTTTAAGTTTTAAAACTTTAATAAAATTATATTTTATTCCTTTAGAATTGCAGTCTAATATCATAAATTGACTATAAAGTTTAAATATGATTAAAAAGGAATTCATCCTTATATATAGATTTACAATCTATTACTTTTATCAGCCATTTAATCTATTTTAAAAATTGCAACAATGATTATTTTCTACAAATCATAAAGATATTGGAACTCTTTACATTATTTTCGGTGCTTGATCAGGAATAGTCGGGACTTCTTTAAGAATGCTTATTCGAGCAGAATTAGGGCGACCCGGCACTTTTATTGGTGACGACCAAATTTATAATGTAGTAGTTACAGCCCACGCATTTATTATAATTTTCTTCATAGTTATACCAATTTTAATTGGTGGTTTCGGAAATTGACTTGTCCCCTTAATACTGGGAGCCCCTGATATGGCTTTCCCTCGAATAAATAATATAAGATTTTGACTTCTCCCTCCTTCACTTACACTGCTTCTTTCTAGCTCATTTGTGGAAAATGGTGCGGGAACTGGATGAACTGTTTATCCCCCTCTCTCTGCGGCTATTGCCCATAGTGGGGCCTCTGTTGATTTAGCTATTTTTTCTTTACATTTAGCCGGGGTTTCTTCAATTCTGGGATCTGTTAATTTCATTACTACTGTAATTAATATGCGGGCTAATGGAATTACTCTTGATCGAATACCGCTATTTGTATGGTCAGTCGTTATTACTACTGTTCTTCTTCTGTTATCATTACCAGTTCTAGCGGGGGCCATTACGATACTTCTAACTGATCGAAATTTAAATACATCATTTTTCGACCCGGCTGGAGGAGGGGACCCAATTCTGTATCAACATTTATTTTGATTTTTCGGACACCCAGAGGTTTATATTTTAATTTTACCGGGCTTTGGAATAATTTCTCACATTATTAGCCAAGAAAGAGGAAAAAAGGAAACTTTCGGAACTTTAGGGATAATTTACGCTATGCTTGCAATTGGTCTTTTAGGATTTATTGTTTGAGCTCACCACATATTTACGGTAGGGATAGATGTAGACACCCGGGCTTATTTTACTTCTGCTACAATAATTATTGCTGTACCTACTGGAATTAAAATTTTTAGTTGAATGGCTACTTTGCATGGAACACAAATTAACTACTCCCCATCTATCCTTTGGGCCCTAGGATTTGTATTCTTATTTACTGTGGGGGGAATTACAGGAGTAATTTTAGCTAATTCTTCAATTGACGTAATTTTACATGATACTTACTATGTTGTTGCTCATTTCCACTATGTTCTTTCTATGGGGGCAGTCTTTGCTATTATGGCTGGATTTGTGCACTGATACCCATTATTTACAGGATTAACTCTAAACGAAAATTGATTAAAATCTCAGTTTGTAATAATATTTTTTGGAGTAAATTTAACATTTTTCCCACAACATTTCTTAGGACTTGCCGGCATACCTCGGCGATATTCAGACTACCCCGATGCTTACACAGCTTGAAATATTATTTCTACTATTGGTTCAACAATCTCTATAATCGGAACATTGTTTTTCGTTTTTATTATCTGAGAAAGCTTTGTTACACATCGAAATCAAATCTACCCCATACAATTCTGTTCTTCTATTGAATGATATCAAAATCTCCCTCCTATGGAACATTCATACAATGAATTACCCCTATTAACAAATTAATTTTAAATTAATTTAAAATTCTAATATGGCAGAATAGTGCAATGAATTTAAGCTTCATATATAAAGTTTATTACTTTTGTTAGAATAAAAAAATGGCAACATGAGCAAATTTAGGTTTACAAGACAGTAACTCACCCATTATAGAACAATTAAACTTTTTTCACGATCACGCTTTATTAATTATTATTTTAGTAACATTATCAGTAGGCTACCTTATAGGCACCTTATTTTTTAATAAGCTAAATAATCGCTATCTTCTCCATGGTCAAACTATTGAAGTAATTTGAACTATTCTACCAGCTATTATTTTATTATTCATTGCCTTCCCCTCTTTACGAATTTTATACCTTTTAGATGAAGTAAATAACCCCTCTATCTCTCTAAAAACTATTGGCCACCAATGATATTGAAGCTATGAATATTCTGATTTTTCAGGAATCGAATTCGATTCTTATATAATCCCCCAAAATGAAATATCTCTAGATACTTTTCGACTTTTAGATGTTGATAATCGTGTTATTTTACCAATTAACAATCAAATTCGTATCCTTGTGTCAGCTACAGATGTACTACACTCTTGAGCTATCCCATCATTAGGAGTAAAAATTGATGCCTCTCCCGGCCGATTAAATCAAACTAACTTCTTTATTAATCGTCCTGGACTATTTTTTGGTCAATGTTCAGAAATTTGTGGAGCTAATCATAGCTTTATACCTATTGTTATTGAAAGTATCCCAACAAATCATTTTATTAAATGAATTTCTAACATAATTTAAAAAAATTATTTTCATTAGATGACTGAAAAGCAAGTAATGGTCTCTTAAACCAAAATATAGTAAACTAGTAATTACTTCTAATGGCCAATAAAAAAATTAGTTAAACTCAATAACATTAGTATGTCAAACTAAAATTATCTGATTTTACAGATATTTTTTGATCCCTCAAATATCACCAATACTTTGAACAATTTTATTTTTAATATTTACACTACTATTTTTATTCTTTAATATTTTAAATTACTTTAATTTTAATCCAATTTTTAAAAATACAGAATTAAAAAACAATAGTCAATCAAATAATAATAGTATATTTTTAACTTGAAAATGATAATAAATTTATTTTCTATTTTTGACCCCTCAACAAATATTTTCAATCTTTCTTTAAACTGACTAAGTTCTTTTTTAGGGATTTTATTTTTCCCTATAATATTTTGATTTCTGCCTTCACGATTAAATATTTTTTGAAATAAAATTTTCATTACTCTCCATAAAGAATTCAAAACATTATTAGGAATCCACAGTTACAGAGGAACTACGTTTATATTCATTTCATTATTTACATTTATTCTTTTTAATAATTTCCTTGGCTTATTTCCTTACATCTTTACAAGTACAAGTCATATAGCCCTAACTCTATCTTTAGCCCTGCCTCTTTGACTAAGTTTTATGTTTTTTGGTTGAATTAATAATACAAAGCATATATTTGCCCATCTGGTCCCTCAAGGAACTCCTCCTGTATTAATACCATTTATAGTTTTAATTGAAACAATCAGAAATATTATTCGTCCTGGAACTTTAGCTGTTCGACTCTCTGCAAATATAATTGCTGGACATTTACTTCTTACACTTTTAGGAAATACCGGAAATTCTCTATCAACACTTATAGTATCTTTACTAATCGTGGCACAACTCCTCCTACTAACACTAGAAACCGCAGTTGCAATTATTCAATCTTACGTATTTACTATTTTAAGTACTTTATACTCAAGTGAAGTTATTTAATAATTATAACTTTTTAAACATTAAATTTTAATTAATAAAAATGATAGCACACGCAAATCACCCCTTTCATTTAGTTAATTATAGCCCTTGACCTCTTACAGGCTCAATCGGAGCAATAACATTAACTGCAGGTCTTACAAAATGATTTCATCAGTATGACATAAGTCTATTCTTATTAGGTGTATTAATTACATTATTAACAATAATCCAATGATGACGAGATATTTCTCGAGAAGGAACTTTCCAAGGACTCCATACTTACCCAGTTACTTTGGGCCTACGATGAGGAATAATTTTATTTATTATTTCTGAAGTATTTTTCTTTGTAAGCTTTTTCTGAGCATTCTTCCATAGTAGTCTTTCTCCGACTATCGAACTAGGAAAAATTTGACCCCCAATAGGAATTTATGCTTTTAATCCTTTTCAAGTTCCATTGCTAAATACAGCAATTTTATTATCTTCAGGAGTAACTGTGACTTGAGCACATCATAGTTTAATAGAAGGAAATCACTCTCAGACTACACAAGGACTTTTCTTCACTATCCTTTTAGGCGTTTATTTCTCCGCACTTCAAGCTTATGAATATATTGAAGCCCCTTTTACAATTGCTGACGCAGTTTACGGGTCCACCTTCTTTATGGCCACCGGATTCCACGGTCTACATGTTCTAATTGGAACTACTTTTTTAGCTGTTTGTTTAATGCGGCACCTTCAAAATCATTTTTCTAAAAATCATCACTTTGGTTTCGAGGCCGCCGCCTGATACTGACATTTTGTTGATGTTGTTTGACTTTTCTTATATATTTCAATCTATTGATGAGGGGGATAAAGCCTTTTTAAAATAAATTTATATAGTATAAAAAGTATGCATGACTTCCAATCATGGGGTTTAAAAAATTTTAATATAAATAATTTTAAATTTATTAATTATAGCATGAATTATTTTTATTATCGCCTTTATCGTAATAGCTCTTTCAACTATTCTAGGAAAAAAGAAAATTTCAGACCGAGAAAAACTTTCTCCTTTTGAATGTGGATTCAGCCCAATAAATTCCTCTCGGCTTCCTTTTTCAATTCGGTTTTTCTTAATTGCAATTATTTTTTTAATTTTTGACGTAGAAATTGCTCTTATTCTACCAATAATCTTAACCTTAAAATCTTCAAATTTATTAATTTGAACCTATACTAATTTCATTTTTATTTTAATTTTAATTATTGGCCTATTCCATGAATGAAATCAAGGCTCTTTAAACTGAACATTTTAAAAGGTAGTAGTTAATTATAACATTTGATTTGCATTCAAAAAGTATTGAAACTTTCAATCTTCCTTAAAAAATTTTTAAAAATAAGAAGCAAAATTTGCAATTAGTTTCGACCTAATCATTGGTATCAATAAAATACCCTTATTTTAATTTTTAAAAATTAATTGAAACCAAAAAGAGGTATATCACTGTTAATGATAAAATTGAATAATTTTAACTCCAATTAAAGAAATATGTAATTCAAGAGAAAGCTGCTAACTTTCTTCTTTAATGGTTTAATTCCATTTATATTTCTATCTAAAAATTTTATATAGTTTAATAAAAACATTATATTTTCATTATAAAAACAAAGATTAAAACTCTTTTATAAAATTAACTTTTAAAACCTTAAACTTTTTAATTTTTAAGAAATACAAAATATTTAAAAAAATCTATTAAACTAAAATAAGGTTTTTAAATTAAACCATTAACTACTAAAAACAATTTTAAATAAATAAACCTAATAAAAAATAAATAGTAATATTAGCCTTTTAGAATAAACATATTCGAAAAACAAAAATATCCCATTAAGTTTAAAAAAATATTTATTAAATCTAATATAAATTTTGTAACAAATAAACATAACATAAAACAATATAAAATACCAAAAATTACCATAATTATTAAAATTAAAGTCAACAAAAAAAATTAAAACAAATAAACAAACTCAATAAAACCCTTAACAAAAAACTTAATCAGTATAAAAAAAAAGATAAAATTAACCCCAGCCCCGCGAACCCAAATAAATAAATATCAAATAAATATTAACTAATTATCTATGCCCTGGTCATAAAACCAAGAACTTTTATTATATTAAACTCCAACATTAATACTAATTTATTTCAATATTTAAATAACACAAAAAACTTTAAAACCCCCAACCACCAATAAAAATTTATAAAAAATAAGAAGCAAAATCCACAATTAATTTCAACCTAATCATTGATTTCACGAAATAAAATTTCTCCTTATAAATCTAATAAAATATTCAAGAATTAAAATAATTTCCCTGGCTGCTTCAAAACCATGCTCTAAATATAAGCTACTTAAATTTTATATAAACTTTTTTAAATTATAACCAACAACAATATTAAAAAAATTATTCAAAAAACAAATAATGTTAAATGAATTTTTAAATTATTAAACTGAACAAATTGAACAATTGATGATACCTTCATAAAAAGCTTAAATGTTTGTTGAATCCCAAAGAACTCTAATCAACCCTGATCTAAATTTTTAAATAAATTAAAACTCATAGAAAGGGGATAATAAGTCACACCAATGGTTGACAGTGGGGGTATAAACCATATAGAGCTAGAAAAAAAACTAAATAAATAATAATTTAAGGATTTATTGAACGAAAAAAAGCCAATATTAGAAATTAAATAACCTAATAGCCCCCCAATTACACATACAGTTAACGTCAAAAGTTTTAAAAATAAAGGCAAACAGATTATTGGGGCATAGGGAAAAAGCAGTCAATTTAATATAGCCCCCCCCGAAATAGCAAAAACCAATAAACCAAACATACTTTTAAATATAACAAAACTCTTGTCATTTAAAATATTTATTGAGCTTTGATTTATCGTCATAATAAAAGAATAATAAAATAAACGAAAAGAATAGCTAACAGTTAGTCCTGTAGAAAAAAAAAATAAAAACACGGAAAATAAATTTAATTCAGAAATTAAAACTATCTCTAAAATTATATCCTTAGAATAAAATCCGGCTAAAAAAGGGAAACCACATAACGCTAAATTTGCAACATTTAGACAAGAAATAGTTAAAGGCATATAAACAGTTAATCTGCCCATATCTCGAATATCCTGAGAATTTTTTATATTATGAATAATAGCCCCAGCACATATAAATAAGAGGGCCTTAAATAATGCATGTGTTAATAAGTGGAAAAAGGCTAATTTATAAAACCCTATAGCAAGAATTCTTATTATTAAACCAAGCTGACTAAGTGTAGAAAGGGCAATAATTTTTTTTAAATCAAATTCAAAATTAGCCCCCAATCCTGCCATAAACATAGTTAAACCAGAAATTAATAGTAAAAACTTCCCTAAATTTGTGTCTATAAATAAACTTCTAAACCGAATCAATAAATAAACCCCGGCAGTTACAAGAGTAGACGAATGAACAAGCGCTGATACAGGAGTAGGGGCAGCTATCGCCGCGGGCAACCATGAAGAAAAAGGAATCTGAGCTCTTTTAGTCATTGCTGCTAAAATTACTATTGCACAAACAACAGTCATTTGAAAATCCCCCTTTATAAACTCAATATAAAATAGAAAATTTCAACTCCCATAATTTAACATTCAAGCAATAGATATCAATAAAGCAACATCCCCTAAACGATTAGAAAGGGCTGTAATCATTCCCGCATTATAAGACTTTACATTTTGATAATAAATGACTAAACAATAAGAGACTAATCCTAAACCGTCTCACCCCAATAGAATTCTAATTAAATTGGGGCTTAAAATTATTATTATTATAGAAAAAACAAATAATAAAACCAGAATAATAAAACGATTAATGAAAACATCTTCTCTTATATAATCCTTTCTGTAATAAATTACTAAAGAAGAAATAAATAAAACAAAAGATATAAATAATAATCTAATTCAATCAAAAATTAAAACTATTACTATTATTGTTCTATTAATTCTAAAAATTTCTCATTCAAAAAAGTATACTAAATCATACACTAAAAAATTTAACCCTAAAAAAAATAAAGATATTCTTAAAGAAAATAAAAAAACAAAAGAAATAAAACAAATAGAAATAAATTCCACGATTTAAAATAAAATTCTTTTATATCTTTGACACCACAAATCAAAATTTTTATTAAACTATTTAAATAAACATCTATAAAAAAAACACTATTAATTCTCTTTTTAAAAATAATAAATTAACTGGCAATCAATGAAGTATTAAAACTAAATATTCACGATTTAGTGCAAAAGAAAAACTATAATTCCCATTATTAAATTTCCCATGTTGACTATAAGAATAGAGATACAATGTGTATGCTGCTCTAAAAAAAGAAACCAACATTAATAAAAATATTGAAATTTGTGACCAGCCTAAGACACTATTAATTAGACCGATCTCCCCCACTAAATTTAAAGAGGGAGGTGCTGCTATATTTCTAGAACATAATAAGAATCACCACATGGCAACACTTGGTATAAATCTTAATATCCCCTTATTGATTAACAGGCTTCGTCTCCCCAATCGCTCATATGTCAAATTTACCAAATAAAAAAGACCAGATGAACATAAGCCATGAGCAATTATTAAAGAATAAGAAAATCCCCATCCTCAACTTAAAAGAACTATTAGGCCCCCAATAACTAATCTTATATGGGCTACTGAGGAATAGGCAACTAAAGACTTAAGATCAATTTGTCGTAAACAAATCAATCTAACTAAAAAGCCCCCTACAAGGCTTAATACAATCCAAAAAATATTTAATTTTATTGAAATATTAACAATAATCGAAAAAACTCGAATTAATCCATACCCCCCTAATTTTAATAATACCCCCGCCAAAATTATGGAACCGGAAACAGGGGCTTCTACATGTGCTTTTGGAAGTCAAAGATGAACTAAAAATATTGGCATTTTGACCAAAAAAGCAAAGACTAAAAAAAAATAAAGCAAAAAATTTTCAATATTAAACTCCTTTAAAAAAAGAAAATTTAATGAATAAAAATTGTTTATAATATAAAACAAAGCTATTAAAAGAGGCAGAGAGGCAAAAAGAGTATAAAATAAAAGATAAAGCCCGGCTTGAAGTCGTTCAGGCTGATACCCCCAACCTAAGATTAAAAATAAGGTGGGAATCAATCTTCTTTCAAAAAATACATAAAATAAAAATAAATTTATGCAACTAAAAGTTAATAATAACATAAATAAAAGAAAAATAACATTAAATAAAAAATAATTAAAATTTAATTTAGAAAAATAGACCCCACTTCTAGATATAATTATTAAAGCACAAATTCAAAAACTTAGCAAAATTAAACCGAACGATAAAACATCTATGCCAAAAATTATAACAGAATTAAATAAACTTAAATTAAAACTTATGAATAAGCATAAAAAAAAAGAAAAAAAAATTATATTTTGAACCATTCAAAATATATTTTTCATAAAACAAATAGGAATTATAAATAGTAAGAAAAAAAAAATTTTTAACATTGTAAAAAAGAAAAATTTAAAAAATAATCATTTCCATGAGAACGAATTATAGAAACTAAAATAGAAAGTCCCAGAACCCCCTCACAAACAGAAAATACTAAAAAATATATACTAAAATATTGCTCAAAATTAAAAAAATTTAAATAAAAAAATAAAAAAATAAATAATCTTAAAACAATAAATTCTAATCTTAATAACATATTTAATAAATGTTTATACGAAAAAATAAAAGAAAAAATACCCATGAAAAAAATAAATAAGAATAAATAAATTAAAGTTGTTAACATTAAAATTTAAATAGTTTAATAAAAACATTGGTCTTGTAAACCAAAAATAAGAAATCTTTCTTTTTAAATATCAGAAAAGAATAAAAATAACTCTTCTTTAATTCCCAAAATTAATATTTTTTATAAACTATTTTCTGTTTTGAAATTATACAAAATTTAATATTTTTCTTTTTCATTATTTCTTCTTTTTCTTTTTCAATAATGAATCACCCATTATCTATAGGAATTTTATTAATAATTCAAACAATCTCTATTGCCCTTTTTACTGGATTATTAACAAAGTCTTTTTGATTTTCTTATTCATTATTTTTAATTTTTTTAGGGGGAATATTAATTCTATTTATATATATAACTTCTATTGCATCTAATGAAATATTTAAATTTTCTATTAACTTAAAAATTATTGCTTCTTTTTTTTTATTTTTTTTTATTTTTTTCTTATTTATTTTATTTTTCGATTTTAAAATATTATTTTTTAATAAAATTTTCAATATTGATAACTTAAGCTTAACAGATATAAAAAATTTATTTTTAGAAAATAATTTAACACTAAATAAATTATATAATTTTCCTATAAATATTATTACTATTTTATTAATTAACTACCTATTTTTAACCTTAATTGCTACAGTAAAAATTACTAATATCTTTGAGGGCCCTCTTCGCCCTAAAACCTAATATATAAATGAATAAACCTATTCGAAAAATACACCCTTTATTTAAAATTATAAATAACGCATTAGTTGATCTCCCAGCTCCTTCCAATATTTCTAGCTGATGGAACTTTGGGTCTCTCCTCGGACTTTGTTTAATTTTACAACTTGCTACAGGAATTTTTTTATCAATACATTACACTGCTGACACAGCTATAGCATTCGATTCCGTTAATCATATCTGTCGAGACGTAAATTATGGTTGAATTTTACGCACTCTTCACGCTAATGGTGCATCATTTTTTTTTATCTGCATTTATCTTCATGTTGGGCGAGGAATTTATTATGGCTCATATAAATATCTTTACACTTGAAGAGTGGGGGTTATTTTATTTTTTTTAACTATAGGAACCGCTTTTATAGGATACGTCCTTCCATGGGGTCAAATATCTTTCTGAGGGGCAACTGTAATTACTAACTTATTATCTGCTATCCCATATATGGGAACAGAATTGGTTCAATGACTATGAGGGGGCTTCGCTGTAGACAATGCAACTTTAGTCCGATTCTTTTCTTTTCACTTCCTATTCCCATTTATTATTGTTGCCTTTACAATAATCCATCTTTTATTCCTCCATCAAACAGGATCAAATAACCCCCTTGGAATTAACAGTAATTCAGACAAAATTCCATTCCATCCATACTTTTCTTATAAGGATATCTTTGGCTTTGTGATTATACTAATATCTTTAACATTTTTAACCCTTATCGCCCCTTATGCCCTCGGAGACCCCGATAATTTTATCCCGGCAAACCCCCTAGTAACCCCTCCGCATATTCAACCAGAATGATATTTTTTATTTGCTTATGCAATTCTTCGGTCTATTCCTAATAAATTAGGGGGAGTAATCGCTCTTGTCATGTCAATTGCAATTCTATTTATTCTCCCATTCACAAACAAATTTACTTTTCAAAGATCTCAATTCTACCCAATTAACCAAATCTTATTTTGAATTATAACAATTACAGTAGTTCTATTAACTTGAATTGGAGCCCGCCCTGTAGAAGATCCCTACATTTTAACAGGACAACTTTTAACTGTTATTTATTTTTTATACTTCATCATTAATCCATTAATTGCAATCTGATGGGAAAATTTATTCAAATAATAATTAACTTAAAATTTTAAAATAAAATAAACTAGTTAATGAGCTTGAATAAGCATATGTTTTGAAAACATAATATAGAAATTTAAATTTTCTATTAACTTTAATTTTATACTAATTTTAATTATTAAAAAATAAAAATAAATAGACCAACAAATAAAAATAAAAAATATAATACACTAGGTAAATAACTTTTTCAAGCTATATTTATCAATTTATCATACCGATATCGGGGCAAAGCCCCGCGAACCCAAATAAATAAAAAAGCAATACAATTTAATTTTAAAAAAAAGAAAAAAGAACAGACCTGAGAACCTAAGAACAATATAGAAAACAACATGCTTATAAATAAAATTCTCGCATATTCAGCTAAAAAAATTAAAGCAAATCCCCCGGCCCCATACTCAACATTAAACCCAGAGACTAATTCAGACTCCCCCTCAGCAAAATCAAAAGGGGTACGGTTTGTTTCTGCTAAACTAGAAATTATCCATATCATGCCAATAGGAAAAAATAAAATTAAAAACCACAAATTTTTTTGAAATAACTCAAAATAAATTAAATTAAAACTCCCGATTAAAAATAAAACAGATAACAATATCAAAACCAACGCTACTTCATAAGAAATTGTCTGAGCAATAGAGCGTAAAGAACCTAATAATGCATAGGCGGAATTTGAAGATCAGCCCGCCAATATTACTCTATAAACCCCAAAACTTATACAACAAAAAAAAAATAAAACCCCTAAATTAAAAGAATATAATTTTACTAAAAAAGGAATACACAACCAAATAAATAATGATAAAAATAAAGAAAAGATAGGAGAAAAATAATAAATAATTCTATTAGATAAAAAAGGCAAGATTTGTTCTTTTGTAAATAACTTAATTGCATCACAAAACGGTTGTAAAATTCCAAAATACCCAATCTTATTAGGCCCTTTTCGAATTTGAACATACCCTAAAACCTTACGTTCCAGTAATGTTAAAAAAGCAACTCTTACTATTACAAAAATAATTAATATTAAACTTCTAATAAACGGCATAAATAAATCTAAATTAAAAATCAATACTATTTATAGATTTTAACCTATATACATAAATTCTAAATTTATTGCACTTATCTGCCAAAATAGTTTTCTATTATAAAAATTTTATTATCAAATTTTTTTTTATATTAATTTCATTCATACTTAAAAAAAATATTTTTATATTTGGTCCTTTCGTACTAAAATATAATATTTAAATAAAGATAGAAACCAACCTGGCTTAAACCGGTTTGAACTCAGATCATGTAAGAATAAATAGTCGAACAGACTAAAAATTTAAACTTCTACACCTAAAATTATATCTTAATCCAACATCGAGGTCGCAAACTCTTTTATCGATTTGAACTCTCCAAAAAAATTACGCTGTTATCCCTAAAGTAACTTAATTTTTAAATCCAAAATTTCAGGATCTCTCTATTAACTATTATTAAAAAAATTCTATAAAGAGTTAAATAAATCTTTAAATCACCCCAATTAAATAACTAACAAATAAAATTTATAATATACTAAAAAAATTATATAAGCTATTATTATAAAGCTTTATAGGGTCTTATCGTCTTTTATCAAAATTTTAGTTTTTTTACTAAAATAATAAATTCATTTATTTTTAAAATAATAAAGCTTATTTTTTATTAAACCTTTCATTCCAGTCTTCAATTAAAAAACTAATGATTATGCTACCTTTGCACGGTCAAATTACCGCGGCTCTTTAAAATTTTCAGTGTGCAGGCCTTATTTTTTAAAATTTTTAAAAAACAATGTTTTTGTTAAACAGTTAAAAATAATATTGCCTAGTTCATAATTTTAAAATAACTTTTTTATTATTTTTTAAATAATTACAAAATTACTAATTTAATTATTATTAAATTATTTTATTTTATTAAAATAATCATTTAAATAAAAAATTAAAATTTATAAAATAATAAATATTAAAAAATAAAAAATTAATTAAAACAAATTAATTAAAAATATCTATTTTTAAGATTATTTTCTTTTTTATTTTTATATTTCTATTTTTAAAATTTTATTTTAAAGCTCAACCCTTAAGATATTAAAATTATAAAATTATAAAAATTAGTAATTATTTTTATAATAAATTATAATTTTTAAATTAAATTTATTTCTTTAAAAATTATATAACTTTAAAAACGATTAACGTCTCATTTCAATAAATTTTTAATTAATATTTTTTACACAATAAAAATTAAAAACTTATAAATCTTTTAAATTATAAATTATTTTTTATTAAAAATTTTACATTTAATTAATCCTGATACACAAGGAACAAAAAATAAATTTTTCTTTTTTTAAAATTATTTTTCAATTTATTTCAACTTTCTTTTTCAATACTTTACACTATAAATACAAACTTATTTTTTCAATTATCTTTACTTAAACAAAAAAAAATATTTTTATTAAAAAAAAATAAAAATTTTACTAAACCTAAATTATATTAAGTTTCTATTTTTCAATTTAAAATGATTTGCACATATTTCTTTTTAATGTAAATAAAATGCTTTACTGCTTAAGCTTTAAATTGTATTTCTAGATACACTTTCCAGTATATCTACTATGTTACGACTTATCTCATTTAAAATTTAAATAACGAGAGCGACGGGCGATATGTGCATATTTTAAAACTATAATCAATTAATTTTTATAAATTAATTTACTTTTAAATCCACCTTCAAACCTCTATTTCAAAAAATTATTCATTATAAATAAAATTTATTGTAACTCATTTCTACTTTTTCATAAACTACACCTTGATTTGACATTTTTTTTAATCTAAATTCCCGAAAATTATTTCTTCTATTAAAATATTCTTATGACAACGATATATAAACTGAAAACAAAAAAAAGTAAAATATTCGCGGATTATCAATTACAGAACAAGTTCCTCTAAACAGAATAAAATACCGCCAAATTTTTTAAGTTTTAAAAAATTAATTATTACTACCTAAATGTTTATTATTAACAATTCAAATAATAGGGTATCTAATCCTAGTTTAAAAATTAAATTTTTTAAGCTTCAAAAATTTTTAAATAATAAAAATTTTAAATAAAATTTAAATTTCACTTAAAAATTTATTTTTCTTTCTTATATCAGATCTCTTTTAACTTTCATTAAAAAAATTTAATTATAATATTTGTGTAACCGCGATTGCTGGCACAAATTTAATCATTATTTTTAAATAATAACTACAATTTAACATTAATTAAATTAATAATATTAATTACTACTATTAATAAATATATAAATTTTAATTTAATTTTTATTTAAAAAATTATTATTTTATAAAAAATTTTATATGTAAAATTTTATTTAATTAAATTTATTAACATAAATAAAATTATTTTATTTAAACCAGAAAATTAAAGATTAAATAAATTCCAATAAATTTTTTTTTAAATTTACAATATTATTTAAATATTTTAATTTAGATTTATTTATAAAAATTTTTATTAGTAATATTTTGATTAATATTAATATATTAAACAAAAAAAATCCCCTTTTTTTATAATAAATTAATTTATTAAAATTATGCTAAAAATTTTTAATTTTTTTTTTTTTTTTATAAATAAATGATTAATATAATATATATATATATACAATTTATATATAAATAAATGTTTATTTATTTTATTATTTTTTTTAAATTTTTATTATTTTTCAAAAATTCTCTAATAGTAAAATCTTAATATACTTAGTAATATCCTTTTTGTTATAAAATTGTAGAATAAAGAAAATTCTTTAATATTTATATAAATATCTAATTAAACATAAGATCTTATATAAGTTTATTAATTTTCTTTTATCAATTTTAATTTTGAACCATTATTTTTAATTTTTTTATAAAAA